GAATAACAATTTATTCCTACTTTACTACTCTATCTATATACAAAAAATATAGGAATAATAAGATTGAATGAGAAATATCCATAAATTCTTGCGGAGTCAAAGAACGGAAAAAAAAAGGATCAATGGCTCCAATTTCATCTCTATCGAATTTTTATATCAGAATAGCAGGTATAGTCATGATTCAACGGGTCAGGTCCACTTACTTTTTCTTATTTTCCTTTCTACCCTTTCCCGTGGATTTGATTGATACACCGCAAAAGAGGACTATGGAGTTTGTTCATTCAAGGGGTAACTTATCATTATTCATAATAATTCAAATTGATTGAACAAGTGTTTAACTTGCTAATTATTATACGCCAATTCTAACTCAGTATAATAAGAATGTAATGGAGTAATGTATTGTGTCCTTAGTGACTTTTTATTTTTACTAGAAATATTCTTTTTTTTTTTTTCTATTTGAAGGGAGAATAGAAATACTACGGCTATCATTTTATATTTTATAAAAAACCCAAAGCCCCTTATCGGATTTGAACCGATGACTTACGCCTTACCATGGCGTTACTCTACCACTGAGTTAAAGGGGCTTATTTCATTGAATTCTTGAGTGTATCGCTATGGCGATAATATATTTATTCTATTTATATGTACATATCAATATATATATATATATACAGAATAGAGAAGTACAGACAGCAGCAGTAGACTCTTGGTTGCTAGTGTCTTATTCTTGAATAATAGTCTTGAATAAGAAAATCTTGAATCTAATAAAATAGATTTACCTAGCAAATCTGGGATAAAATCCAATGCATTGTTTCAAGACCAAAGGGCATTACTTTATTTTTATTGACTGAATCGAGAATAAAAAGAAAGTTCACTTGCATCTACACTGACCTAGATTTAATGATATTTAACCAAATCCTAGAATGAAGAGATTATACTTGTACTGTCCACTGTCCCCCGAACTCAAAAATTTTCATAATTTCTTAATCATGCTTACTAAATATAGCGTTTGTGAATGTCCTTGAGATAAGAATATTTCATCTTAACATTGAATGAATCAATGAATGAAAGCGAAGTAAATAGAACTTAACCCCCGGTTGTACCAAGGACTCCCCCCAAAAACCTTCCTTTGGTTTTTTCTATTGCTATTAGACGAAATGGTATATCTTTTTATATAGATTATATAGAATAGGGTGGAGAATGTCGATTCTAATGAATGATTCCGGAATATGAATCACAAACCAAAAAATTCTCTAAAATTAGGAAAGGTGCAAAACCCCTTGTATTTCTATTTAATCATAACATTCCACTATATTGACAAAAAAAATATTTATACTATGATCATAGTATGATAGTGGTTCTGCAAGTAGCCCCCATCGTCTAGTGGTTCAGGACATCTCTCTTTCAAGGAGGCAGCGGGGATTCGACTTCCCCTGGGGGTAGGGTATACTACAAAAAGAAGTGGATCATGGATTATTACTATTACCAATAAGCCTAAAAGTGATTCTTTGTGGGTCGATGCCCGAGCGGTTAATGGGGACGGACTGTAAATTCGTTGGCAATATGTCTCCGCTGGTTCAAATCCAGCTCGGCCCAACAATTCGACTTACAAAAAAAAATACTCGATACGGAGATAAAAAAGAATAAAAATTTCCGCTGGATGGCCTTTTTATTTCCCGGGGATTGTAGTTCAATTGGTCAGAGCACCGCCCTGTCACGGCGGAAGCTGCGGGTTCGAGCCCCGTCAGTCCCGTCAGATCGACTAAATACATTAATCAACTCTTTCAAAACAATGAACGGGAAACGGGTTGCAAAATTTCATTCCCAAAACAAGGAGGGATACTTCTTTTTTTTCTTCCCTTTTCGTACAAGAAAAGAATATGTTGGTGGGTTAGTCCAATTAGTGCTAGCACTGCAGTAAGCATTTCAGGAAAGACGAGATATATTTTATCGACTGTTTCAGATCCGTCGAGTGCAATAGAGTACTCTATTTTTTTTTTTTGAAGGGGACAGGCAGACACAAAACAAACGGAATTCCCAATAAAAACAGATGTCAAAAAATTCCACGGATAGAATGCTTTTTTTATATAAAAAAAAATCTCTCTTTTTGGTTCCTTTTTTTTAGAACCTCAATTAGTAATTGCATACTGAGTTTTTGATATAAATTCCCAGTGTTAATAATCTACGGAAGTGGTTTTTTCTTAGTTGAAGTTGGAACTGCGTGAATAATGGAATTGGAAAGGCGATAATATGATACTTTATCAGATAATTATACACGGGAGATGTAAGGTAATACAAAAAAAGAACAGAAATAAATTGAGAAATATATAAATAAATAAAGGGCTTTTTTTTTGATCGGGAATCCACGTTGGGATTCCATATGATTAAACGAACTTCCTATGTTATAGTTATACTATTCCATTTTTGACGGCGAATCCATTTCACAGTTTAGCTATTGTTATTCATAATATTGATCCGATTCAAAACCATCAGGAGCTAATTTATCCATTGAATTGAATGAATTGAAAGGAGAAGGACTTGTCATCACTATGGGATTAAAATGGGATTAAATCTCGGGTTATTGTGAAATTTGATTTTCGATTATGGAAGTAAATATTCTTGCCTTTATTGCTACTGCACTATTCATTCTAGTTCCTACCGCCTTTTTACTTATCATTTATGTAAAAACAGTTAGTCAAAATAATTAATTAATTTGAATGAAACGGAGTAAACTTTTTTTAATTCAAGAATTCACGAAATAAACTGAAAAAATTTTCGCATCTTAAACCTTAAATGAAATAAGACGACTACAATTCCCAGTATCCAGTATATAAATCGTATAGTAGAAAGAAATAGATGAATCTTTCTACCATACGATCTACATATTAGTATCATTTTAGTGTAGTAAAGGTATAAAGTTCTACAATGTGTAAAGCTGTATTCTATAATACTCTCTAATAAATAGAGAGTTTAATCTAACTGAGGATTAAACATATTATCTTCGTGTATGCATATGTGGATAGCAATTCCACACATGGAATTGCTATATCATCCCAGTCTATTTATTTGACAGTCTATTTATTTGATATATATATTTTTTTATCAATCTGGAAGAATCATTTTCTTCTTATGTCTTAGGGTTCTAATGACTCTATTTTTATATCATTTTAACTAGTTAACTAGGAATTCAGGTATCTATCAAAAGAAAGGAATCCCATCAATGAAGTAAAAACGATAGGGGTGTATAGTACTAAAAGCATTAGCTAATTTTCAATTGATTGAGTACTTTCGCGAGCACTTTTCAGATTTTGAAAAGTAAGAGTAAGCCTCACCGATTTTTAACGGTACCGCCTCAACCGTGCTATAAAATGTGATTTGATAAAACATAAATCGAATTTCTATAAGATAATTAGATTTAGAGAAAGGTGCGTTAAATGTGCAATATGTGACTCACCGTACTCTTATCTATAGTATCTTGTTCGAAAATCACCGAGTATATACCATTTTTTATAGAAAATACATATGCACTTAACAAAAAAAATTCTTCTTTGAACCGTAATGGGACAATAAAGAGAGAAACAACTCAAGAAAAAAGAATAATAAAAAAAAGGGGGGTTAAGACTTCGTTGATTGAAATTCGGAATAATTTTGTTGAAAAAAGTTCCTATCATAGAGATCCGTTTCAAAATACAAAGAAAAAGGAAAGGAGGCAGTGAAATATCTCTTTGAGAGAAAGAGTATGATTCAGAGAATACATTACTTCATCTGAATATAATGGAATTTTATTTAAGAAGATCCTTGGATTCTCTTTAGAGTTCAAAACGCGTTGCAGAACGATCTAGAAAATAATGAATATATTCCTCAATTCAATTAGTAATACCCTTAGAGTCCACTTCTTCCCCACACTACAAGTGAGAGGGAAAATGTAAAGACTACCATTAAACCAGCCCAAGCAAGACTTACTATATCCATGTGAATTATGCCCCCTTATTTCTCTAACTATCAAGGAATTTTTTTGTTGTTACTCACTACTAATAGTATAGTCGAATCGATAGAACATAGTCAAAAAAAGGTATTCTGATCGAAAACTCTTGCTAAACCAATCAAATAAACCCACTCATTGTAGAAAGGGATTCCTATATCATTTGGAATCCTGAAAGAGAAAATAAAAGCAAAACAAAATACGTAGTAACCTCTCGAAGGGATGTTACTAATGGAATATGTAGTAATACTAAGGTCTATTTTTTTCTTAATCCTCAGAAGGAAGAAGAACAATCACTATCTAAATGCCTACTTAACCTAATTTGTACCTTTTACCGATACTCCAATTTAAAAATTTACTTTGAATTTTTTATCCAATTGAATATTGATTGGATACCCGAGCATTCCTAGATTCTTGTGAGTCCGCCATATATCGTGTAAAGGGATCTTCTGTCCTTGCCACAAGTATTGAAATTTAATTCCTATTCCTACCAGGGTGTCCAATCAAATTCAAGGTCCAGTCATCAAACACTCGATTAGTAGTCCAAAGATTAGTGAGTAATAGAGGGGGGGTCGGGAAGTCTCGCTAACCCTCTTAACCACACGAATAACTTATTACATCTAGGATTTACAATCTTTTTGAAAAACCCCAGCCGGATACTTTGAATCAAACAAGTACCAACAGCCAGTTTTCCCTATTTCTGCTGAAAAGGAATTCGGTGATTTCTTATCAGCCGAAGAGGGGATTTGAAGGTTTTTTTGATTAGGCGGCACCCGGATTTGAACTGGGGAAAAAGGATTTGCAGTCCCCCGCCTTACCACTCGGCCATACCGCCAAAATGATATCAAAAGAGATGTATTTCTCACGTGCTACTAAACCGCTTTTCTTGTCCTTGGAACTTTATTTCCTTTTTTCTTAAGCCCTCCTTTTTCTTTTCCTAAAAAACTTATCATCCTTTTTTATTGAATTGGAGCCACCCCTATCTAGTATCCTAGTATCTCAAAAAGGCTAACCCCTT